CGGTATTACTGAATAGAGCGCCGACTCTGCATAGATTAGGCATCCAGGCATTCCAACCCATTTTAGTGGAAGGCCGTGCTATTTGTTTACATCCATTAGTTTGTAAGGGATTCAACGCAGACTTTGATGGGGATCAAATGGCTGTTCATGTACCTTTATTGTTGGAGGCTCAAGCCGAGGCTCATTTACTTATGTTTTCTCATATGAACCTCCTGTCTCCAGCTATTGGAGATCCCATTTCCGTACCAACTCAAGATATACTTATTGGGCTCTATGTATTAACAAGCGGAAATCGTCGAGGTATTTGTGAAAATAGGTATAATCCATGTAATCGCAGAAATTATCAAAATAAAAGAATTGCCGACAATAACGAAAAATATACAAAAGAACCTTTTTTTTATAATTCCTATGGTGCAATTGGCGCTTATCGGCAGAAAAGAATAAATTTAGATAGTGCTTTGTGGCTCCGATGGCAACTAGATCAACGCACTATTGCTTCAAGAGAAGCTCCCATCGAAGTTCACTATGAATCCGTGGGTACCTATCATGAGATTTATGAACACTATCTAATAGTAAGAAATATAAAAAAAGAAATTCTTTGTATATACATTCGAACTACTGTTGGTCATATTTCTCTTTATCGCGAAATTGAAGAAGCTATACAAGGGTTTTGCCAAGCCTCCTCAGATGGTATATAATTAAATTATAGAGATCTAAGCTAAGTAATTCTATGACACCGGCATGAATTCTGAATTTCTATGCGAATCAAGATCTAGAAAAGGAAGTTTCCAATCATTGACTCAAACCTATTGTCGAACCCTACTAAGCGGAATATGGAGGTACTTATGGCCGAGCGGGCCAATCTGGTCTTTCACAATAAAGTGATAGATGGAACTGCCATTAAACACCTTATTAGCAGATTAATAGATCATTTTGGAATGGCATATACATCACACATCCTGGATCAAGTAAAGACTCTGGGTTTCCAGCAAGCCACTGCTACATCCATTTCATTAGGAATTGATGATCTTTTAACAATACCTTCTAAGGGATGGCTAGTCCAAGATGCTGAACAACAAAGTTTGATTTTGGAAAAACACTATCATTATGGAAATGTACACGCAGTAGAAAAATTACGCCAATCTAGTGAGATATGGTATGCTACAAGTGAATATTTGCGACAAGAAATGAATCTTAATTTTAGGATGACGGAACCCTTTAATCCAGTCCATATAATGTCTTTTTCGGGAGCTAGGGGAAATGCATCTCAAGTACACCAATTAGTTGGTATGAGAGGATTAATGTCGGATCCACAAGGACAAATGATTGATTTACCCATTCAAAGCAATTTACGCGAAGGACTGTCTTTAACAGAATATATTATTTCTTGTTATGGAGCCCGAAAAGGGGTTGTCGATACTGCTGTACGAACATCAGATGCTGGATATCTTACACGTAGACTTGTTGAAGTAGTTCAACACATTGTTGTACGTAGAACAGATTGTGGCACTCCTCGAGGGATTCCTGTGAGTCCTCGAAATGGAATGATGTCGGAAAGAATTTTTATTCAAACATTAATTGGTCGTGTATTAGCAGACAATATATATATGGGTCTACGATGTATTGCCATTCGAAATCAAGATATTGGGATTGGACTTGCCAATCGATTCATAACCTTTCGAACACAAACAATATCTATTCGAACTCCCTTTACTTGTAGGAGTACGTCTTGGATCTGTCGATTATGTTATGGCCGGAGTCCTACTCATGGCGATCTAGTAGAATTGGGAGAAGCCGTAGGTATTATTGCGGGTCAATCCATTGGGGAGCCAGGTACTCAACTAACATTAAGAACGTTTCATACTGGCGGAGTATTCACAGGGGGTACTGCAGAACATGTACGAGCCCCCTCTAATGGAAAAATAAAATTTAATGACGATTTGGTTCATCCCATACGTACACGGCATGGACATCCTGCTTTTCTATGTTATATAGACTTGTATGTAACTATTGAGAGTCAAGATATTATACATAATGTGCCTATTCCACAAAAAAGTTTCCTTTTAGTTCAAAATGATCAATATGTAGAATCAGAACAAGTGATTGCTGAAATTCGGACGGGAACACACACTTTGAATTTTAAAGAGAAGGTTCGAAAACATATTTATTCCGATTCAGAAGGGGAAATGCACTGGAGTACTCATGTATACCATGCGCCCGAATTTACATATAGTAATATCCATCTCTTACCAAAAACAAGCCATTTGTGGATATTATCAGGATGTTCGTGCAGATCCAGTATAGTTGCTTTTTCACTACACAAAGATCAAGACCAAATGAACCTTCATTCTGTCAAAAGAAGAGAGAGCTCTAGTCCTTCCCTAAAAAATGATCAAGTTAAACACCAATTCTTTAGTTCAGATTTAGTGGCTAAAAAAGAAAGTAGGATTCCGGATTATTCAGGACTTAATCGAATCATATGTACTGGTCATTGTAATCTCATATATCCTCCTATTCTCGTAGAGAATTCTTATTTATTGGCAAAGAGGCGAAGAAATAAATTCATTATTCCATTTCAATCAATTCAAGAACGAGAGAAAGAGCAAATGACCTACTCCACTATCTCGATTGAAATACCTATAAATGGTATTTTCCGTAGAAATAGTGTTTTTTCTTATTTCGACGATCCCCAATACCAAAGAAAGAGTTCAGGAATTACTAAATATGGGGCTATAGGGGTGCATTCAATTGTCAAAAAAGAAGATTTGATTGAGTATCGGGGAGTCAAAGAATTTAAGCCAAAATACCAAATGCAAGTAGATCGCTTTTTTTTCATTCCCGAGGAAGTGTATATTTTACCCGAATATTCTTCCCTAATGGTACGGAATAATAGTATCGTTGGAGTAGATACACAAATCTCTTTAAATACAAGAAGTCGAGGGGGCGGATTGGTCCGAGTGGAGAGAAAAAAAAAAAAAATCGAACTTAAAATCTTTTCGGGAGATATCCATTTTCCGGGAGAGACAGATAAGATATCCCGACATAGTGGTATCTTGATACCACCAGGAACGGTAAAAACACATTCTAAGGAATCAAAAAACGTGAAAAATTGGATCTATATCCAACGAATCACACCTACCAAAAAAAAGTATTTTGTTTTGGTTCGACCAGTAATCATATATGAGATAGCGAACGGTATCAATTTAGGAACACTTTTCACCGCGGATCTATTGCAGGAAAAGGATAATCTGAAACTTCGAGTTGTCAATTATATTCTTTATGGAAATAGTAAACCAATTCGGGGAATTTCTGACACAAGTATTCAATTAATTCGTACTTGTTTAGTCTTGAATTGGGATCAAGACAAAAAAAGTTCTTCTATCGAGGAGGCCCGCGCTTCTTTTGTTGAAGTAAGCACAAATGGTCTGATTCGTGATTTCCTAAGAATCAATCTATTGAAATCCAAAATTTCATATATCAGGAGTAGAACTAGAAAAAGGGATGATCCATCAGGTTTCGGACCGATCTCTAAAAATGGATCAGATCCCACCAATATTAATCCATTTTATCCCAGTTATTCCAAGGCAAGGATTCAACAATCACTTAAACAAAATCACGGAACTATTAGTACGTTATTGAATGGAAATAAGGAATGTCAATTTTTGCTAATTTTGTCATCATCTAATTGTTTTCGAATGGATGCATTCAATCATGTAAAAGATCACAATGTAATAAAAGAATCCATTAAAAGAGATCCTATAATTTCAATTAAAAATTTGTTGGGCCCATTAGGAACAGCCCTTCAAATTGCAAATTTTGATTTATTAAACCATTTCAATTTAATAACTCATAATCAGATCTCCATAACTAAATATTTGAAACTTGACAATTTAAAAGAGACTTTTCAAGTACTTAAATATTATTTAATGGATGAAACCGGGAGAATTGTTAATCCCGATCCATGCAGTAAGAGTGTTTTGAATGCATTCACTTTGAATTGGTATTTTTTCCATCATAATTATCATCCTAATGATTGTGAATCTTTCTTCACAATAATTAGACTGGGACAATTTTTTTGTGAAAATGTATGTATTGCCAAAAGCGGACCACATCTAAAATCGGGTCAAGTTATAATTGTTCACATTGACTCTGTAGTAATAAGATCGGCTAAGCCTTATTTGGCCACGCCAGGAGCAACCGTTCATGGCCATTATGGAGAAATCCTTTACGAAGGAGCTACATTAGTTACATTTATATATGAAAAATCGCGATCTGGTGATATAACGCAGGGTCTTCCAAAAGTGGAACAAGTGTTAGAAGTACGTTCAATTGATTCAATATCGATAACCCTAGAAAAGAGAGTTGAGGGTTGGAATGAGTGTATAACAAGAATTTTTGGAATTCCTTGGGGATTCTTAATTGGTGCTGAGTTAACTATCGTGCAAAGTCGTATCTCTTTGGTTAATAAGATCCAAAAAGTTTATCGATCTCAAGGGGTGCAGATCCATAATAAGCATATAGAAATTATTGTACGGCAAATAACATCAAAAGTATTGGTTTCAGAAGACGGAATGTCTAATGTTTTTTCACCCGGAGAACTAATTGGATTGTTCCGAGCAGAACGAACGGGACGCGCTTTAGAAGAAGCCATCTGTTACCGACCCATATTATTGGGAATAACGCGAGCATCTCTGAATACTCAAAGTTTCATATCCGAGGCGAGTTTTCAAGAAACTGCTCGCGTTTTAGCAAAAGCTGCTCTCCGCGGTCGTATCGATTGGTTGAAAGGCCTAAAAGAAAACGTTGTTCTAGGCGGTATGATACCCGTCGGTACCGGATTCAAAAGATTCGTGCAAGGCTCAAGGAAACATAAAAAGATGCCTTTGAACAGCAAAAAGAAGAATTTATTCGAGGGGGAATTTAGAGATAGAGATTTTTTATTCCACCAGAGAGAGTTATTTGATTCTTGCATTTCAAGAAATTTCTATGATACATCAGAATAAGCATTTCTAGGATTTAATAATTCCTAAGAGCGGATTCATCTTTTTATTTTATTTTAATTAATCGTGGTCCTGTGATTTGTTTCATGTGATTTATTAATAGTAATAAAGAAAATAAGGAATAGAATGAAATTAATTGCTTGGATCGTATATCAACATCCAATCTCCGGGAAAAGATAAGGTTCCATCGGAACAATTATTTATTTCAGGGTACCCCCTCTCTCTTTTTCTTTGTTTGAAAAAGAAAGAGAGAGAGAGGAAGTGTGGGTAGAAATGATAAAAAGATATTGGAACATTAATTTAGAAGAGATGATGAAAGCGGGAGTTCATTTTGGTCATGGTACTAGAAAATGGAACCCAAGAATGGCCCCTTATATCTCTGCAAAACGTAAAGGTATTCATATTACAAATCTTACTAGAACTGCTCGTTTTTTATCAGAAGCTTGTGATTTAGTTTTTGATGCAGCAAGCAAGAGAAAACAATTCTTAATTGTTGGTACCAAAAATAAAGCAGCGGATTCAGTAGCCCGGGCTGCAATAAGGGCTCGGTGTCATTATGTTAATAAAAAATGGCTCGGCGGTATTTTAACGAATTGGTCTACTACAGAAACTAGACTTCAAAAGTTCAGGGACTTGAGAATGGAACAAAAGACCGGTAGACTCAACCGTCTTCCGAAAGGAGATGGGACTCGATTGAAGAGACAGTTAGCTCACTTGCAAACATATCTGGGTGGGATTAAATATATGACAGGGTTACCCGATATTGTAATACTCGTTGATCAGCAAGAAGAATATACGGCTCTTCGGGAATGTATCACTTTGGGAATTCCAACCATTTGTTTAATTGATACAAACTGTGACCCGGATCTCGCAGATATTTCGATTCCAGCGAATGATGACGCTATAGCTTCAATCCGATTAATTCTTAATAAATTAGTATTTGCAATTTGTGAGGGTCGTTCTAGCTATATACGAAATTCCTGATTAATAATAAGATAAAGAAATTATTTTGTGAACTCCATATATTTATGGATATATAATCGGTTACTATTTGTCAATCGTGCAAAATAGATAAAAATAACTAGCTATATTATGTGAAACGATGGTTGAATCAAAATAATTCCTTTTAAAGTTTTCTTTCAGGGGGTAGTATGAATGTTCTATCATATTCCATCAACATCCTAAAAGGGTTATATGATATATCTGGTGTGGAAGTAGGCCAGCATTTCTATTGGAAAATAGGAGGTTTCCAAGTACACGCCCAAGTACTTATTACTTCTTGGGTTGTAATTGCTATCTTATTAGGTTCAGCCATTGTAACTGTTCGGAACCCCCAAACCATTCCAACTGGCGGTCAGAATTTCTTCGAATATGTCCTTGAATTCATTCGAGATGTGAGCCAAACTCAGATCGGAGAGGAATACGGCCCATGGGTCCCCTTTATTGGAACGATGTTTCTATTTATTTTTGTTTCTAATTGGGCGGGTGCACTTTTACCTTGGAAGATTATAGAGTTACCTCATGGGGAGTTAGCTGCACCTACGAATGATATAAATACTACCGTTGCTTTAGCTTTACTTACGTCAATAGCCTATTTTTATGCGGGCCTTAGCAAAAAAGGATTAGGTTATTTCAGTAAATACATTCAACCAACTCCAATTCTTTTACCCATTAACATTTTAGAAGATTTCACAAAACCCTTATCACTTAGCTTTCGACTTTTCGGAAATATATTAGCGGATGAATTAGTAGTTGTTGTTCTTGTTTCTTTAGTACCTTCAGTGGTTCCTATACCTGTCATGTTCCTTGGGTTATTTACAAGTGGTATTCAAGCTCTTATTTTTGCAACTTTAGCTGCGGCTTATATAGGCGAATCCATTGAGGGGCATCATTAACGAATTTTGTTTTGAAATAGACTTTTTTATCTTATAGTCTAAGGCAATCTATTCTTGTTCAAGATAATCTACTTATACTTAGTGAACATAAATATACACATAAATAGAAAAAAAGTTTATAACGATCTAAAGGAATAGTAAAAACAAAAAGGAAAGAAATCTAAAAGAGTTTTGTCCTAAACGATCTTTTTCCTAGAATTCGTTTGAATCATTTATACCTTCGTCCAATCAATTTTTTTTTGGCTTGATTATTTTGTTCATTCAATTCTAATCCAATTTTAGGAGTCATAATCTGAATAAGAGTTGTTTCCAACATGTGATTAAAAAAAGGGGTTTTTCTATAGAGATAGAGCTATTTCTATTTCACTCGGTTTTATTCAATTCAATAGATTGACTAATAATAAAATATTAAGAAATTATAAAAAAAAAAAAGAATAAAATAACTTACAAGAAAACAAAGACTTATATTTCTATGCAATGATTCAGACTAATGAATTTGTCCATTTAGATTGATTGTATCCAAGTGGGATAATGATAAGGAAGAGAATAAAAAAAAAAGGATTATTATTATTTACAAGAGTGAAATCAAACTAAGTTTATGGAATATATATATAAATAATGGAATAATCGCTATAACTCAATTTTCTTTTTGTGAATATTTCAGCATCTAAAAAATTATTTTAGAATCCGATTGAATTTAAGATACGAATAGTTGGTTTACGTTATGGAAGAAAGACGTGTATATGCAATATTAACTATTTATATAGTTAGATATTCGTTAAAAGATAGGTCGTCTAAAAGATATATCTAATCTGCCCTGGAGATTTCGATAGGGATTTCACTAAAAATCCCTCCTTTTCGTTTGGAACTGGGAATTCAATATTGAATAATTGAATAAAGAGATTAAATCAAGAAAAAGAATGAATAGTTCGAAATTTATTGGTTGATTGTATCATTAACCATTTTTTTTTGGTGCGAGGAACTTATCATGAATCCATTGATTTCTGCCGCTTCCGTTATTGCTGCTGGGTTGGCTGTTGGGCTTGCTTCTATTGGACCTGGGGTTGGTCAAGGTACTGCCGCGGGGCAAGCTGTAGAAGGTATCGCAAGACAACCTGAGGCAGAGGGAAAAATACGAGGTACTTTATTGCTTAGTCTGGCTTTTATGGAAGCTTTAACAATTTATGGATTAGTTGTAGCCTTAGCACTTTTATTTGCGAATCCTTTTGTTTAATCAAACGTATTTTTTTTTATTGCCTTGTACTTGCTGCTTGTTTTTTCGAATTCTACCAAGATTTCATTCATAAAATTACTTATTTATTTTTATTTGGACAATAACCTACCAGGGAAGGACTCATTTGAGGATGAGGAATTAGTATACTAATTCGCTTTCTTCCTTCCCTCTTCTTAGTCCAATGGAACCCCCTCTTTTTTTTCAAGGGAATGTTGGAACAGTCTATATTATTAACACGCTACCTGATAGCGAATTTGAAACGAACTTTTAATAAGAACAATACTTAGTAGAGATTTCCAATTGAAAAAAAAAAATGCATTTCTAATAGAAATAGAAAAAAATAGAATAGGTAAAAAAAAAAAATAGATAATTAGTCTATCTATAGTTTATAAGAAAAGAGGAGATCATATGAAAAATGTAACCGATTCTTTCGTTTTCCTGGGTCACTGGCCACCCGCCGTAAGTTTCGGGTTTAATACCGATATTTTCGCAACAAATCCAATAAATCTAAGCGTAGTCCTTGGTGTATTGATTTTTTTTGGAAAGGGGGTGTGTGCGAGTTGTTTATTTCAAGAATAGGCTGAATTGAACCAGCTGCGTTTTTTTTTTTTTTTCGTTTTTAACTAGGAAAGAAAAGGTGCATGATCCCACGAATTACTTCTGAAATAATTTGAAAATAATCTTTAAGAACTATAGCAGTTCGTGATTCATGGGCAAATATACTTTGATTCTCTTTCAACCAATAGTGGGGGATCGTTAATATGGTTAAAGCTAAAATGTTTGAAGTCTAGACGCAGCAAGGTACTCTTTCTACTACTATATTAATACAAAAATGGGCTCAAACTGAATAGTTGGAAATTTTTTTCGGTATAGAACACTCATGTCGAAAAAAGGATTTGACCTTTTTTTTTGAAAAATGAGTATTTCACCCATTCTTATCCAATGCTAAGTTGATAACCTATGTATTAAAGTCAATTCTTTGGATTTGAAAAAAAAAAAAAACAACTTTACTGACAATTACTTGTTTGGTCAGAAGAGTCCTCCGAATATTTCGGTCTCGGATTAGTTTCAATATTTTTATTTTTGAATAGGAATTATGAATAGAGAAGGGAGGGTAAGCTCATTTCAGTCAAAAAATATATGGGATTTTCCCCATAAGTAATTGAAATAATTGAGCGTGAGAGCCAAATGAATCGAAAGATTCATGTTTGGTTCGGGAAGGGATCATGGAAGTTTTGCAATGAATGGAAAGATAATCTACTTTCATTAAGTGATTTATTAGATAATCGAAAACAACGGATTTTGGATACTATTCGAAATTCAGAAGAACTACGCCAGGAGGCCTTTGAGCAGTTGGAAAAAACCCGGGCCCGTTTACGGACAGTAGAAATAGAAGCAGATCAGTATCGAACGAATGGATACTCTGAGATAGAACGAGAAAAATTGAATTTGATTAATTCAACTTATAAGACTTTTGAACAATTAGAAAATTACAAAAATGAAACCATTCATTTTGAACAACAAAGAACGATTAATCAAGTCCGACAACGGGTTTTTCGGCAAGCCTTACAAGGAGCTATAGGAACTCTGAATAGTTGTTTGACCAACGAGTTACATTTACGTACCATCAATGCTAATCTTGACATGTTTGGGGCGATAAAAGAAATAACTGATTAGTCCTTCTATTGAATGAAGGCATTATTTTTTTTTTAAACAAAAATTAAGAAATACTCATGGTAACCATTCGAGCCGACGAGATTAGTAATATTATTCGCGAACGTATTGAGCAATATAATAGGGAAGTAAAGATTGTAAATACTGGTACCGTACTTCAAGTAGGCGACGGCATTGCTCGCATTTATGGTCTTGAT